GCACTGGACGTTCCCAAACTGGATTGGGTCGGGTGAATTAAATAATAGACGCCTTTGGCATTCCAGCCTTCCTTCTCCTTTCAGGGCCTATCCGAAAGAGAATCCAGTACTTCTTGGTCGTGAATATCTGAACCGGTTGTTTGCTGTTCAAGAATTCTTGTTTAGGCAGTTCATACCATCCATACATAGTGTTTTGATCCAAGATTTAAATTCTTCTGTGTTTCAGCAGTAACATATAGTTCCACGGAGCTAAGGTCCAAAATATGGAAGAAACAAGCGTTTCCACGACTCTACCCCCCAGTCAATTCTGTTCCACTGAATCCCCTCTTTCATGGCCACAGATCTTTGCGGCTAAGGAAAAGGAATGGGAAATCTTTCTCCTGTTACATGAATCCAATTTTCATTTCATCCGGGAAAAGCCATCTTTTTCTCAACAAAGTCTTTGTCATTTGATCCAATAGTGTTCCGTTAGATAGGAACAGATTTGATAAATACTGATAACTCTCGGATAGAGTATTAGAACGGAAAGATCTATTAGATAATGAACTATTGGTTCTAAGACATCTCTGACGATGAATCAAAAATTCGAAGTGCTTTTCTTGCGTCTTGTTGATAAACCAGCGTGGATATTTATATCTAAATAGATGCTCAATTTGGGAAGTTTGGGAAGTAAGAAGCCCCTTTGACATCTCTTCATCTGCAAATAATTCTAGACGTGAAAACACAGAGCCAGGGGGCCGATCTTTGAATAGAAAAAAGAGTGGATCTGCAGGGTCCCAAATGAATTGGCTTATTCGAAAAAGGCCTTTTTCTTTGGAAGATCTATCTCGTGTCTTGTACTGCATGGTTCCACTCTGCAAGAACTCCGAATCATTCTCTTCAAGCTCATCCTCTTCATCATACAAGATCCGCTTGCCCCGAAATGACCTGGACCAATAGGAAAATCCCAATTCATTGGGCCTTTCGATACAAAGAAAGCCCCAAGGGCGCCATATTGTAGGAGCCCAAACTATGTGATTGAATAAATCCTCCTCTATCTGTTGCGGGGCAAGGGCGCCTTCTTCAAACTCCGATTCGTCTTTTTCAGAGAGAAATCTCTGATCAAGGATAGAACAAGATCCGTTTTGCCTCCTCTCTAAGGGATTCCTCGGTTCGGGCCGAAGAAGCAATGTCACTCGATCATTCTCAAACTTACTGCAATTTTTTTCTGTCCGTGAAGATCCCACCAGAGCGCCTTCTACTTCTAATAGGCCATGAACTAGATCAGAATCATTCTCAACGAGTCCATAGGAAGTGATCCCGTTTTTTTCATCGGGTCCGGGTAAAGACCAAAGATCTTGAGCGACCGATCCGGCAGTACAACTCAAAAGATAAAGAAGTATCGTCAATTTCTTCATGCTCGTTCCAAGTTCGAAGTACCATTTGTACAAATAAGAATCCCCCTCGTTACATGATTTCTTCTTCAGATAGATAGATATAGGATCTATGGGGCAATTACTTAAATTACTTAGAAGTACATTTTGTGCTACAGCCCTTCCTATCTGATAGAAAAGGATCCCATGATCCTGAACCAATCTTACCTGGGATTGCAAATCCCAAGTTTGTCTATGAAGAGCGGATCGAATTGTATTAGTGTCTATAATTGATTTCTTCTGTGTAATACTAATTGATAGGACCTCATTGGTAAGTGCTACAATATCTCGTGCATTGGGCCCCATGGTTATGGACCCGAATCCGTTAGTATGGAACATTTTATTTTCCAAGTGAAATCCCCTAGTATATGAAAGAGTGAAAAAGTACTTTCGTTGTTGTGGAATAAGAAGCCTTCGTAACTTAATGCACGTATTTAATTTTTTCGGAGCTATTAGAGCGGGATCCACTTTTTGGGGAATATGAGTCGAAGCAATAACAAGAATATTTATAGGAGAACATCTTTCACAATCCCTGGAGAGATGGTTCACTAATAGCCCGAGGGATAAGTAATTCGACTCATTCACATCCAGATCATGAATGTTGGGGATCCATATTATGCAAGGAGACATTGCTCTTGCTAATTCGAATTGAAGGGTGATAAACAATCGGGCTATTTCCGCCTTCATCTCCCTATCCATAGTTAGCGCATTCATCCAAGTGAGCAGTTCCAGCTCTGTAGCAAGGTCACGATCGATATCGTCATCAATATTGTCACTATTATCCATATCGATATCGTCACTAGCATCAATATTGTTACTATTATCAATATCGATATCATCAATAAATTGAGGATTCTTATCCAGGAACTTGTTCGGAAATACCGTAATGAAAGGAACATAGGAGTTTGTCGCTAGGTATTTTACCAAATAGGATCGTCCAGTTCCTATAGAACCTATCACTAAAATACCCCTAGAGGGGGATAAGGCTAAGCGGAGCGAAAAAGGTTTTCCATGAGATGGGAAATGAAAACTATTAGTCCCATACGAAGTTTGTGAATAAGTGATTGTCTGAGAATGAGCAAGGAATATCCGTCTTTCTGCTAAACAGGAGGTATTGAACTCATAATTCATTAGATGCTTTTGATGAATGTCAACTAAGTATCGTAAATAAATTGCTCCCGGTTGTTCAATCATTTGATAACCAGAGTCATTCTTTGAGAAATGATCACTATGAGTCAGACTCAATAGAATTCTTTTTTCTGTCGTTAAGGCGGATAGCTGAACCAATAATTTTCTTTCTTCCTCATGAATCGAATCACTGTTCGCGACCCAGGATTCTATTTTATCATCAATCCAAACCCCGTTCACGTTTTTTCTTTTTATTATCAATGAATAGATCTCTTTACTTGTATGACTTATATGTCTCGTATTTAGAGAAAAAGCGATTCGAGTGATTGGGCG